AAGATAAACCGTTATTTGGGTATTTCAATATAAAAGATTATTAGTTAAACATATCAAGAGAATAGGATTTGAACCTATGACTTCTCGCTCCCAAAGCGAACACGCTACCGCTGCGTCATCTCCTGGATCGCTTTTTAGTTAGCGATCTACTTCACCAAAAACAATATCCTGTGTACCTATAATAGTAACAACATCCGCCAACATATGAGATTTGGACATAAAATTAAGTCCCTGAAGGTGGGCAAAGCCAGGTGCTTTTATTTTACAGCGATATGGACGATTGCTTCCATCAGAAACTAGATAGACACCAAATTCCCCCTTAGGTGCTTCCGTAGCAGTGTAGGTTTCACCCGCAGGAACAAAGACACCCTCAGTATATAATTTAAAGTGATGTATTAAAGATTCCATATTTTGTTTAACTTGTGTACGAGAAGGAGGACTGATTTTAGCATCATCTATCTTGATACTGCCTTTTGGCATGTTGTTTAAACATTGATATATAATGCTTAAAGATTGTCTCATTTCTTCTACACGAGCTAGATAGCGATCATAACAGTCACCACTCTTGCCCACTACTCCTTGAAAATTCAAATCAGAATACACTTCATAAGGTTCATTTTTACGTAGATCCCAACGGACGCCGGAGCCTCTTAACATTACTCCGGAAAATCCCCAATCAATGGCTTCTTGAGCAGTAACAACACCAATGTCCACTAATCTTTCTTGCCAAATACGGTTATCTGTTAGCATTTCTTCAATTTCATCTAAACGTTGACCGAATTGAACAACAAAAGCATAAATATCATCCACCAAACCAAGACTTACATCTTGACTTACACCACCTGGTCGAAAGTAACTAGCATGCATACGAGCACCACTAACTCTTTCGTAAAATTCCATTAATTTTTCTCTTTCTTCAAATGCCCACAAAAAAGGAGTCATTGCACCGACATCCATGGCATGGCAACCTACAGCCAATAAATGATTTAAAATCCTTGTAATCTCTGCGAAAAGAACTCTAATATATTGTGCCCGTTTCGGTATAGAAATTTGTAACAAATTTTCAACCGATAACGCATAAGTATGCTCTTGGCACATCATAGATACATAGTCTAATCTATCAAAATAAGGTAAGGCTTGGAAATAGGTTTTTGCCTCTATTAGTTTTTCGGTGCCTCTATGAAGCAAACCAATATGAGGATCAGCACGCTGAACAACTTCACCATTAAGTTCCAAAATAAGCCTAAGGACCCCGTGAGCCGCAGGGTGCTGAGGACCAAAGTTTATAGTAAAATGCTTAAGTTTTTTATTAAATGTTTTCTTTTTTAATCCCATTTTTTAGCGCCAGTAGGATTTGAACCTACGACCTTCAGGGCATGAGCCTGACGAGCTACCATAACTGCTCTACAGCGCACAATAGATTTACAAATAACCCTAAGATTATTGTAATACTTTACAAAGCCATGGTTCCCAATAATAATTAGTATGTGTGGCTTTCTAGATAAGGACTCTCGAGTTCGATATGAGTTCGGGTATAGACCTAGAAAAAAAGGCTAACCTTTTAATTAATTTTTTCCAGCCGCAGGTTCCCCTACAACTACCTTGTTACGACTTCATCCCAGTTGCTTACCTGTCCTTTAAAAGGACTTTCTTTTTTTACCAGACTTAAAACAATATCTTATTTTAAAATAGATGGCTTAAAAAGTTTATTCCAAAATCTTCTGGCCAGGTCAACTCCCAGGACGTGACGGGCGGTGTGTGCAAGGCCCAGTGACGTATTCACCGCGACATCCTGATTCGCGATTACTAGTGATTCCAACTTCATAAGGGCGAGTTGCAGCCCTTAATCCGAACTAAGAAAAGATTTAAAGATTGGCTTTAGATTACTCTCTCGCAACTTGTTGTACTTTCCATTGTAGCACGTGTGTAGCCCAGTTCATAAGGGCCATGAAGACTTGACCTCATCCCCACCTTCCTCCTACTCAACAGGCAGTATCTGTTTAGTTTATCGTTCAACAAGAGTTGTTTCAAAACACAAAAAAGATAAGGGTTGCGCTCAGTTACAGGAATTAACCGTACATCTCACGACACGAGCTGACGACAGCCATGCAACACCTGAAAATCCCAAAATTCATTATGTCTCCATAAGAACGACAGATTTACTAGAACTGGTAAGGTTACGCGCGTATTATCGCATTAAACCACATGCTCCACCACTTGTTTGAACCCCCGCCAATTCCGTTGATTTTTAAGCTTGCGCTCGTACTCCTCAGGCGGAGTGCTTAATGCCTTAGCTGTAGTTTCTAGATTTCTAAAAACTAGCACTCATCGTTGACAGCGTAGACTACCAGGGTCTCAAATCCTGTTCGCTACCTACGCCTTCGCCCCTCAGCGTCAGTACTGAACGAGAAACTTGCTTTCGCAGCTGATGTTCTCTTTCACTTCTCTGGAGTTTAACCCTAGTTGAAAAATTCCATTTTCCTCTGTCAGACTCTAGCTTTCCTGTCTTAAATGCTTTTCTATAGTTAAGCTATAGTCTTTAACAAATAACTTAACAGAAAGCCACCTACGGGCCCTTTACGCCCAGTTATGACGAATAAGGCTTGCCCCCTCCGTATTACCGCGACTGCTGGCACGAAGTTAGTCGGGACTTATTCTTAACCTAATGTCATTATCCTCAGTTAAAAAAGAGGTTTACAACCTAAGCCTTCTATCCCTCACCAAGTCTTGCTGCATCAAGCTTTCGCTCATTGTGCAATATTCCTTACTGCTGCCTTCAAATGAAACCTGGGCCTTGTCTCAGTCCCAGTGTGATTGATCGTCCTACCAGACCAACTAAGCATCAAAGGCTTGGTAAGCTTTATCTTACCAACTACCTAATACTAAACCTAATCATCTTCAACCGGCGTACCTTTAAAATATTCGGTATTTTCCCATTATTTTCTCCCCAGAGGGATAGGATTATTCCGAAGTTGAAGGTAAATATAAGCCCATTACTCACCCGTACGCTATGATCTTAATCATTCAACTCGCATGTATTCAAGCAGACTTATAGCCTTCACTCTGAGCCAGGATCAAACTCATTCTAGGTAACATCGTCTTTTGTTTAACGATATTGTAATTATTTCTTGTCTTATTAAGACAAAAAAAAGTGACATCTTGATTTATATTCAACATACTTTCTTACTTAATATTGAAGGTTCTACATTTTAAAAGACTAAACTTTTTGTACACTTAACTTACTTAAAGATTTAGGACTATAAAGACGCCTAACAGACTTTAAACTTATACTTTTTAATTTACTAAATTTGATTTGTATTAATAAACAAATGTCAATCTGTTCGATTAGGGTAATGCAATGCACACAATTATCTTCGGATATAATGTTGAGTCTATTAATACTTTTTAAAATCGAAGGGTATTTCCTTTTTTAATTTATCTAACCGAACCTAAGACATGCTTAAAATACTCAGTATCAACAGTAAAACTACGTGTAACTATGTATAAACTTTGATGTTGATATAAATATAAAGATGATAGTAGTATAAGGGAAAGTAACAATCTCAATAAATTTAACTACTTATACCAATAAGGCAAGAAAGAGTTATTTTTTCTTGTTAATAACAACTAAGATTGGATGGACGGGTTTACTCGTAGTTTTTACTTAGACTTTAGGCGACCTATAAAACTAGAAATTTCTGTTTGATCTTTTGATCTTTTACCTGTCCAAACAGGATGGCTAAGTAAATCTATCTTTTTTGCATTTAATATTCTTTTTGACTCAAAACCAGGTAATATAAGAAATATAAGACTACCATCAGATAAAACATTTGCAAATAATTTTGATTTATTTTTAAACCCCATAGCTTTATTTTTAGGACAAGGAGGGATTCGAACCCACGGTAGCTATTAACTACGTCAGCTTTCAAAACTGGTGCCATAAACCACTCGACCACTTATCCAATTATACTTGTTTTGTATGATTTTACTATTGTAATTTTATTAAAATCTTTAACTTAACCCCAGTAGAGTGGCGTAAAATGTTTAAAAAAGCTAGTATTCTGGAAGGATCTTCTGATTTTAAAAAAAAATAGCTTCTATATTCTTTTCTTTCAAATTGATCTTTAGCCGTTTTATTACCTAGAGGTGATCTTAATAAGGTAAAACGTTTCGTTTTTGTTGACAGCCCCGTACATTTCTTAATTAGAGGTAATAATAAAAACCAATTTTTTAAAGCTTTTAAATCAGTGGATGAAGACCAAACTTTACATAAGTATGTGTGTGTTTTTACTGTGTGATTCATTAAGATAAAACGGAAACGGTAGGATTTGAACCTACGGTACGTTAAAAACATACATTGATTTAGCAAACCAAGGCTTTAAACCACTCAGCCACGCTTCCTAAAAAGGTTTTAAAATTTACATTAAGTTTTAATATAATGCTATTTACTTTAATAGACTTTACGGATTATCTTCATAAAGATTTACATTTTATTCATACTTACTTAGAACTAGACACAGTAGCCAACTTTAAATTCTTGGAACGAGACTTTAAGCTGACGGCAAGAACAGGTAGAATATAACGTACAACTATAAGATAATAAAAAAAAATAATAGAAATTAACCAAAAAACTTGGTTAAAAAAAGTCATTGTGTCAAATTGAGGCATACTAGTATTTAAGTTTTAATAGTTAAAAACACACTCCAGTGTTAAGAAATAGTTTACGTGCAAAAACTTTGTACAAAAAACAAAGATTATTTAACCCCACCCTTACTATTTTTGTCTTCTTAATATTAAAGGTGACTTCTTTTTTTAAGTTAAAGTTTTTGTACATAAAAACAAATATATTTGATTAAATTCTTACCAACAGGCTTTACGCACACCTGGTATAGATCCTTTAGACGCCAATCGACGTAATTGAAGTCTGGACATCTTATAAAAACCTATGACTGATCGAGATCTATTGGTTTCCATACAGTGATTGTGCACGCGACTTAGGCTACTTTGCCTTGGCAACTTAGACTTTTCTAGTTGAGCCCACCAACGCAAAGAGATATCTAAATTCTGATTTGTTGCGACACTTTGAAGAACCTTCCTTTTGGATTCGTATAAAGAAAAAAATCGTCGTCGTTTATAATCTAAATTTCTCATTCCCAATCTAAACTTCCAATTTGCCATGCATAGACAAAGCCAACCACTAATTCAAATAAAAAATCCATCATAGACCAATAACCTATGGAGGGTAATTGACTTAATGAAACTGCCCAAGGAAAAAGAAAAATAGTTTCAATATCAAATAAAAGAAAAAGAATTGCTACGAGATAAAAACGGACGTCAAAAGCATTACGAGCATCTTCGTAAGGATCAAATCCACATTCATAAGAAGAAAGCTTTTCACTATCGGAATCTGAAACTGCCAAAATGTAAGAAGCTCCGAATATAACTGCTGCTAAAACTAAACTAAAACCTAGAAAAACTAATGCGGGATAATATTCTTTTAAAAAAAACATACTATACGTAAGAAAATTTAGGTTTCACCCAACAAACTGGACACAACTCAATGACTCCACCTGAAGTTTCTGTTTTTAAAATTTTTTCTTTATACATACCAATTTCAGAGTGACCTCCTCTATTAGATGTCCCAATTAAGTCACTTCCACCTATCTGGTGCGTATAACGTACACATCTTGTACACACAATACAACGTCTCAATACTGTTTTTATAAGACCTCCCCAGAAAGTATCCCCCAATGAGTTTTTAAAAAAAAAGAACCGTCCTCTATCTGAACCAAAATTAAAACTTTGTTCCTGTAATTCACATTCTCCTCCTTGGTCACACACAGGACAATCCAAAGGATGGTGTAAAAGCAATAATTCCATAACAGATTCTTGAGCTTTACGAACAAGAGCCGTATTTGTAAAAATTCGTAAATTAGGTAGAAAAGGCAAAGCACAAGATGCTTGGGGTTTTGGCGATTTGCTTACCTCGACTAAACACATACGACAATTACCTGCAACAAAAAGCTTGTCGTGGTAACAAAATCTCGGTACTTGGGCCCCAGCAGCTTGACATGCTTGTATAACTGTAGAACCTTTTTTAACCCAAATTAAAAGATCATTAATAGATATAGTAAGCAAAATTAAGGTAAAACTTCTAAATTATCATCACTAACAGATCGAGAACCTTTTTTTTCTTTTATTGAAAAAACAGCATTTTTTGATTCTCTACCTAATTGACGATATAAAGATTCAGGGCAATTTTTTTGTAGTGTTAAACTGATAGCTCCTACCATAGCTATTAGAAGGATAATTCCTGCAATTATTAATAATATTGCATAAGTTGAATATAACAAATAGCTTGGGTCATTTAAGGCACAGGAAGAATCAAATTCTATAAACCATGTAGAATTAACATTATAAGATGAATTTACACTTTCCTTATTAAAAAGTAATCGAAAAAATTCTGTAAGACCTTCTGAATTGCATAAATCATGCCATGAATTTATTCTTTCATTTAATAAATCCGTCATAGGTTTTTTTGCTTCTACATCGGGACCACTAGATTTGTTTATTTCAATTCCTTTTTTTTCTATATTTAAATTATCGGAAACTATTTCAGCAACAATTACAGGTTGAAAATTTTTTTTTATGTAATCTTCATAGGTAGAAATACTAAAAACAACTAATGAGCCTATATATGTTGTTGCAAATGATTTTAATAATTCCGACAAATTTAAATTATAAGATATTAATACTATAATAAATAATAAAAATAAACTAAAAATATATAAAAGTCGTTTTTTTTTTGCAGACCAAGGATTTTCGATAGCCTTTACGTCTAACATCATAACGACAAATAACACAAGCACAGCAATAGCACCAGCGTAAACCAAAAGAAAAAGTAAAGCAATAAATTCTAAACCTAATAGAAAAGCTATTGCTGAGCCTAAAAAAAAAGTAAGAACAAGATATAAACCACTGTATACTGGATTTTGTGTACTTGTTACTTTAATACCTAGCCCAGTGCCAAGAATTGTGATAAGAATGAAAATTATAGGATCGACCATAAAATTATGAATAGCAATAACACTTGTATTTGCAAAAATTGAAATCCAAAGACAAACCACACACCAAAAATGAAATTACTCCAGCCTAGGACTACTAGATAGTGGTATAAATAGCCAGAATGCCATATTCGGGACTTATTAACTTGGTCTAACAGTATATTAGACAATCCGAAAGGACCTAAACTTTCAATAAGACCTCTATCAATTGTTTTATAAGTAAAATGGTAACCAAAATCTAAAGCATTTTGGCTAACAAAATCATTATATACTTTATCGAAAAGCCATTTACGATTTAAAAAAGTATAAAATTTTCTGCCTAAATAAGAAGTCTTAAATAAAAAAATATTTCGACTGTAGTTTTTGTATAAAATAAAAGATAGAAATCCTCCGAATATACTTAAACACAGAGGAAGAATTTTTATACTTGTTGACATAAATTCAGCGTCTATTAAATTAAAATTGGAAGGGAGGCAGTAAAGGGCATTACCCCAAAAATCTGTACCTAAACCAATAAAGAGATCTCGACTAAAATAACCAACAAATATACTGGGTATGGCTAATACACCCAGTACTAAACTCATAGGCCAACCACTTTCAGAAGCTGATAGTAGAAAACGTCGACTTCCATTTGGCTCAGATAAAAAGCATAGAGCTAGTAATCTAATAGAATAAAAAGCTGTACAAAAAGCTGAGAAGCTGCCTAGCCAGTAAGCAAAATGTGACGCGTTAGAATAACTTGCATAACTTATTTCTAAAATAACGTCTTTTGAATAAAATCCAGTAAGGAAAGGCATACCCATCAAAGCTAAAGAACCAATTACCATCATGGCATACGTAAAAGGTAATAAGCGCCTTAGTCCTCCCATTTTTCTCATATCTTGTTCGTCACCTACTGCATGTATTACTGAACCTGCTCCTAAAAAAAGCAAAGCTTTAAAAAAGGCATGATTAGCTAAATGGAAAACAGCTACTGAATAGTTGGATAGACCACAAGCAAATACCATATAACCTAGTTGACTACAAGTAGAATAAGCAATAACTCTTTTTAAATCGTTTTGAACTAAGGCTGTTGTTGCTGCTAAAAAAGCAGTCATACCCCCCACAATGCTTATAACGAAGAGGGCATTTGAGGAGTATTCCAAAAGAGGGGAACATCGAGCTAAAAGAAATACACCAGCAGTAACCATCGTTGCAGCATGAATAAGAGCAGAAACTGGAGTTGGTCCTTCCATGGCATCAGGCAACCAAGTATGCAATCCTAATTGAGCTGACTTTCCTACAGCACCTACAAATAAGAGGATACCTATTAAATTTAAGGCATCAAAACTAATGTTTAAAAAAGATAATTTTGTTGAGGCCATTTGGGGCGCTAACGCAAATACTGTAGCATAATCAACAGCACCAAAACACACAAAAATGCCAAAAATACCTAAAGCTAAGCCAAAGTCGCCTATTCTATTAACCAACATTGCTTTAATCGCTGCTTTATTTGCTTGAATACGAGTAAACCAAAAATTAATTAATAAATAAGAACATAAACCTACCCCTTCCCAACCTACAAACATTTGCACAAAATTATCTGCCGTGACAAGAATTAGCATAAAAAAAGTAAATAACGAAAGGTAACTCATAAAACGAGGCAAATGAGGATCTTCGCCCATATACTCTGTAGAGTATAAATGCACAAGTGTAGATATAAAAGTGACAACAATAAGCATAACGACAGTTAAACTATCAAAGCAAAAAGCCCAATCAACGTGAAAAGAATCGGACTCTAACCACGGCATTAAATATAAATATGTAGAACTTCCTGCTAGTCCTACTTCGTAAAAAGCAATACTACTTAAAACAAAACTAAAACCAACACAAAATATTGTTATTAAACCAGAACCGCGCCCACCAATAAAGCGCCCAAAAAATCCTGCAACAAGAGAGCCAAGAAGCGGTAAAAAAACTATATTCAAATACATCTTAGTCCTTTACGGGGCTTGAACCCGTACCTTTATCTTTAGAAGATAATATCCATTCCAGGTATTAAACCGTACATTAGACTAAAAGAACTTTTGACTGTTTAAAGTCTACATCCATAAATCGGACCAAACTAAGTTTGAAACCGCAGCATGCATTACAGAAAAAAACACATTGGGGTAAATACCCATGAAAAGAGTACCTAAAACTAAAGGTAAAAAAACTATAAATTCTCTGAGATTTAAATCAACGCCCACGACTTTAATGTTACCGTAAGCAATACGATTAAACAACCAAAGTGAATAACCGCCACCTAAGATCATAGAGGTTGCGGCAAAAAAGCATGCCGTAGTGTTTGCCTCAAAAGCTGATACTAATAAAAGAAATTCACCTACAAAGCTTGATGTACCAGGTAAACCAAGATTTGCCATTGTAAAAAGAAGGAAGACAATTATAAAAACAGGCATTGTGTGCGTTAATCCTCCGTAGTATTTAACAACCCTACTATGCCATCTATCATATAATACCCCTATAATTAAAAAAAGGGCAGAAGAAACAAAGCCGTGACTTAAACTTTGGAGTATAGCGGCTTCTACACCGATTACTGTACCAGTAAACAGCCCAATCATTACTAAATTCATATGAGCAACTGAAGTATACGCAATTAATCTCTTTAAGTCGGTTTGACGAATGGCTGTTAACGAAGTATACACGACCCCTAATAGACTTAAGCTAAAAACAAAAGGTGTAAAATATACTGAGGCTTCTGGGAAGAGACCTAAAGAAAAACGAAGAAAACCATAAGAGCCCAATTTTAACAAAATACCTGCTAGAATTACTGAACCTGCTGTGGGAGCTTCTACATGAGCTTCTGGCAACCAAATATGAACAGGGAGCATGGGGACTTTAGCAGCAAATGAGGCAAAAAAAGCAAGCCATAACCACTTTTGATCATAAAATGAAAAGTCTACAGTTGATAAAGCCTCAAAATTAGTACTTCCAGAAAAAAGATAAATATAAATGACACCTATTAACATAAATAAAGAACCAAACAAAGTGTATAAGAAAAACATGTACGCCGCACGTATTTTTCTCTGACGTGATCCATAAATACCAATTACTAAAAACATAGGAATTAAAACAGCTTCAAAAAATATATAGAAAAAAAGCAAATCTAGATTGGTAAAAACAAGAATTAAAACTAGTTCCATACTTAAAAAACTAATTAAGTAAGTTTTTACGTCTCCTTTATCAAAAGACCACGAAGCCAGTAAACACAAAGGAAAAATTAAAGTAGTTAATATAACAAAAAATAACGAAATGCCATCGACACCTAGGACTAAATTTATGTTAAATACAGGCAACCATAACCAATCAACAACGTATTGAAACTTAGAAGTAGATTGATCAAATCCTAGCCATAAAAAAAGCGAAGATACAAACACCAGGGATGTAACCCCTAAAGCGTACTGTCGCATCAGTAATTTCTGGTTCGACGGGACGAATATAAGACCGAAAATACCTAAAGCTAAAATAGAAAGTAGAAAAGTTAAGAGCATAATCTCTTTCCAACCCAAGTTAAATATTCATCTTGGCTGACTGCTTGAACCACAATAGGCATGAAACCATGGTTAACTCCACAAAGCTCACTACATTGTCCGTAGAAAACTCCTTCTCTTTTGACAAAAAAAAATACTTGGTTTAATCTACCAGGACATGCATCTACTTTAATTCCTAAGCTTGGAACAGCCCAAGAATGAAGAACATCTGCAGATGTTACAAGAAGACGAATATGAGTATTTGTAGGTACAAATAAACGATTGTCCACTTCAAGGAGACGAAATACTTTACCTGCTTTACCTGTGCCAAATGGCTCGGGGATAGTTAAATCATCATCTGCTATAAGGTATGAATCAAAATTAATACGCTCAACTTCTTCGTTTTCTTTCATTTTATAACAGTCTAGTTCTTCTCTCATTAAATTCAATTGTCTTTCAATTGCTTTGTTTTTATTTGTTTCTTCTTCAACTATAGAAGAAAAACCTTTATCTAATGTAGTTAGCAAATTATTAGTCTGTCTTTTATCCAATGTTTTTAGTAATTCAGAAAAAGTATGAATAATTTTTTTTTCAAATCCTTTTGGGTTATTTGAAACTTCTATATTATTATTAGGCAAAACTTCTTTTATTTCTGACTTTGGCTTTCCAGGAATTTTATCTCCAGAATCGTCAGAAGAAAAACTACTGTCAGAAGAAAAATTATCTTCAAGAGGTTGTGAAATATCATTAATATTAGAAGACTCTTTAGCACTTAAATGAGAAAATTGAACATTAAATGGTTTTGCCTCTTCACATAAAGGAATATCTAGTGTTTTAGCAACTCTTGCAGCCAACCATTTAATGTTAGCTAACTCAGCTTTAGCTAACATTACTTCTTTATATGATTTCAATTGAAGAACGCCAGGTTCTAATTTTATATCTAATGGTGACGATTCGACTTGAGTTAATTTTAACTGTTCTATACTATCTTTAAGACTTAAACTAGTGTTTTTATGTAAATTTCTTAATGTACCCAAATAAGGGTTATCATATTCTTTAGATAAATCAGAAGTTACTCTTTCTAATATTTTTTCAGCTTTTTTTAATATCGCACCAGCTTTTTCATAATCTTTTTCGGCATCAATTAATTCTTCGTTGGCTCGAATTAAACAAATTTCAGCGTAATCCGATACTAACTTTTCAGAATCTACATCTTTAAAATTGTTTTTTAAAAATGAGTTTAAATAATTAGTTGTACCATTTGATTTTGCCTCAATTAACCCCTTTTTTGCCCTGTCAAGAATTAATTCAGAAGTTTTTGAGCCGTCCATTTCAAAATTAGATAAAGCCTTGTTGTAAATCACTTCAGCTATACCTAACTCAATGCTGGAAACATGCTCTGTTTCATCCTTTAAAGCATCTAGACTACTTTTATCTTGTTTTAATACATCAATAAGTGCTTTACTTCTATTTAATTCACACTCAAGTAATTGGCCGCCAATTCTATTTAAATAGGTCTCGGTTGCTTTTACAGAATTATTTGCTACATCTAACTCTGCACTATCTGTAATAAGCTGTGCTCGTATAAAAAGAAAGTCTTCGTTATGAATTTCCCAAAGATGATTTGGATAGTATTCTGTTGGTTTATTTTTGACCGGAGTTTGCTTTTCTAATATACCAGTGTTTTCGAAAACTTGATCAGTTTTTTCTAAATTAGTATTAACTGTTTTGAATCTCTCTTGAGCAATAGATAATTCTAATTTAGCATTCTCTACGTCTAATCTAGCTTCGTTAAACTCTTCTAAAAGTATCTCAAAAGAATTTTGAGCTTTTTCTAAAGCTTTTATAGCATTTATTGGGGATGGTGCTGGCCCGGCGTTAATTAATTTTGATTGAGCAATGTTGTAAACATTTTCAACAGCATTTAGTTTTGATTTTGCTCTATCTGCAATAGGTTTAACTTTATTAAAGGCAGCCTCAGCTTTTTCTAGACGTATAGTTGCCCTATCTGAAATGTCTTGAAAAGATTTTAACTCTGCTTCTGCATTAGCCAAAATAACTTTACCTCTTTTAAATTCTTCAACAGCAGGAATTACTTCTCTTTCCATTGCTAAAAATTGAGCCTTAGCATTATCTGCAATTGCATTAGATCTAATACGCTCTTCAGTAGTTAAACTTCTTTGAGCTTTACCCAGAAGTGAATTAGCACCATTTAACTTTTCATCAGCGTTAAGAAATACAAGTCTTTCAACGTCTGATAATTTTTTGATAGCTAGTCTTAAGAAATTATGCCATGAATAATAACCTTTTTGATTAATCCAGAGACTTCTTATTAAGAGGGGATCAGTTACACCAAGAGAAGCGTCAGCTTGTAAATACTCTGCTGTTAACTTGTTGACTTTTGCTGCGGCTAATTCTATGTCAGACCAATGCAAATAAAGTTTAGCATCATTTAACTCATTTAAGGCTGTGTCTAATTCACGATCAGCTAAATTAGATGCTACAACTGCTTTATCCAAAGCAAATTTGCTACTGTAACCTTCTCTTTCAGCTCTGGTTAGTCTCAATTGATGTTCAATTAACTGAGCATCAATTAACTTATCTTCAGATAAGTCTGCTACAGGTATAAACTTTCTTAATGCTTTGATATCTTTTTTCATCCTTTCGGTTAGCTCTGAAAAAGGCGTATCAATCTCTTCAGGAAATAAAGCTGCACTATTACAAGTACGTTCAGAAACAAGAGCTTCTACTCCTAATCGTGTTAAAGTTGCATCGTCTAAATTATATTTGTTTTTTATTGAAACGTACTCACACCAATTCCAAAAAGGATTAAATTCATCAAAATTTGTTAAGTCTGCGACAGCTGAATCATCATCGTCTGGATTAAAATCATTACTGCTATCAGAACCCTCATTACTTGTTGATGGACTATCATCAGAACCTAAATTAGATAAAGATTTAAATAATGATGTTTGTACTTTTTTCATATCAACTTCTTCGGTAATTCTTAAATATTGCTTGAAAGTCTTTAATATCTTAAGAACCCCTTCTTTCTGTTCTGGAAGTAATTGTTCTTTTGCGGATGAAATAATTTTTATCATTTCCTCATAACCTGAATCAGGTATAACATTATGAGTTTCTTTACTTGACTCATTTTCTATAAGGAGCAAACAAATATAGTTTAAACGTGTTGCTAGTACTAAAGATTGTTCTTCAGGTAACCTATCAACTTCTTCGTCAAGAAATTTTAAAATTTCATTTGCGATTGTCAGTATAGTTTGCTTTTCACCTTTGTCCGCTTCGACATTAACAAGTTGTAAAATTTCTACCATACACTTCAAACTTTCACGAGCTTCTTTAAGTGGAAGTGAGTCAACTTTTTGTAAATCAGGTGCTACTTCAAAATCTGAACATTCGTAAGACCAATACCATTGATGGCCTACAACTTTTATTGTAAGACTTGGATCAATAACCTCATCCATAGCGTATAATAAATTGTACGATGGTACACTGATAATCATTAAAATAGCAGCTGGTATTATTGTCCAAACAACCTCAAGCAATGTTGAGTGGGTAAATCCAACAGGATTACTATGAACAGACTCATCAAATAACGTTAAAGATTTATATAACAACCAACCGACTAAACAAGCTATAAATATCATAAAAGTCATTAATAGACCATTAAAAAAAATAATACCCTCCATTATAGGGGTTGCAGGATCTTGAAAACCTACTTGCCATGGATGCGATGCATCCATATTCGCAACGGTACAATTATTTGCAAAAAAAAAAGTAACAATAAGTAATATTTTAGTAAAAAAAGAGAAAGAAGAAAAGATAATTTGAAAAGTTTTTTTAAACAAAGTCGTCATAGTATAGATAATTAAATAACAATATTTAATAAAGTGGTAATAAAACATAATATTACTTACCAAATGCCCGAAAAGCTAAAATTTTTTCTAATCGGCCAACAACTAAACCACCAAATACAAAGAACGCAAAATAGCCTATTGACACAACAGCACCTATTACTTTAAAATAATCATCTACTGGAGTGGTTCCTGACCACGCGAGTAAACAAAAGTCAGCTACAAAAAGCCAAAATACTACCGCGTAAATTGGACGGAAATTAGCACTACGTAGAATAGAAGTATTTAAAAGAGGGTATAAAAAGATAATTGCGATAGCACCTCCCATGGTAAGAATACCCCCAACTTTATTGGGTATTACTCTCAAAATTGCATAGAAAGGTAAGAAATACCATTCAGGAACAATGTGAGCTGGAGTTCCATAAGGATCCGCCTCTAAATAATTATCTGGATCTCCTAAACTATTAGGGAAATAAAATATAACAACAGACAATACAGATAAAAGAACAAAAAAAGCTACCAAATCTTTAACATACATATAAGGATAAAAATTAACATTTGCTGTTTTTGTCTTTATGCCTAATGGATTGTTAGAGCCATCTTTATGAAGTAAACCTAAATGAACAAAAACTAAACCTGCAATAATGAAAGGAAGTAAATAGTGGAGACTAAAAAAACGATTTAAAGTTGGGTTACCTACAGTAAATCCGCCCCAAAGCCACATAACTACTTCTTTTCCTATGACAGGAAAGATAGAAAACAAGCTTGTAATAACAGTAGCACCCCAAAAGCTCATTTGACCCCAAGGTAAAACGTATCCTATGAAAGCCGTTGCCATCATTAAGACATAAATAATAGCACCAGACCACCATAATTGTTGACGAGGTTCCATATACGATCCATAATATAAACCTCTAAAAATATGAGCATAAACGACAATAAAAAAAAAGGAAGCACCATTCGCATGCATGTAGCGAATTAACCAACCACTTTTTACGTCTCTCATAATATGCTCAACACTTGAAAAAGCATAATGAGTCTCACCTGCATAATGCATAGCCAAAAAAGCTCCACTTAATATTTGAATAACGAGACAAAAACCCGCAGATGAGCCAAAACTCCAGTTATAGTTTAAATTCATGGCTGTAGGGTAATCGATAATATGTGAATCTACCCAACTGAATATAGCATTTAAATTTAATCTTGACATTATTTAGATATACTATTTTGCGACCAAGGAATATGAAAGTCGAATGACCTGAACTCTTGACTTAACTCGATAGGTTCACAGACAACTACCTTTTGGTCTTCGTCATAACGCAATTCAAGGTAACCACTTAGCGGAAAATCTTTTCTAAGTGGGTGACCTTCAAACCCATAATCTGTAAGAATCCTACGTAAATCGGGATGGTTTAGAAAAAACACACCAAACAAGTCCCAAATTTCACGCTCCCACCAATTTGCTGAAGTGAAAAGACTTACTACTGAAGGCAGAGGATTTATTTCGTCTGTATGTGTTTTAATTCTGAGTCTAGAATTACATCTTACATTCAATAAATCATAAACGATTTCGAAACGTTCTTCACGTTCAGGATAATCTACACCAGAAATAGATGTAAGCATTTGATAATTACCGTTGCTATGATGATGTAAAAAGGTTAGTGTAGGTAATAAATGATTTTTAGATACACTAATAACAATCTCGTGTCCAAACACTTGAAATGTCTGAACAGGCAAAAGCCTCGTAAGACTTTTAGCATATACAATTAAAGAGCGAAACATTAAAGAAAATTCAAAATAAACATACTTGTTATTTTTTTCGTTATTTGCTAATTCTTCTTTTGTCGCATTTCTACTAAAGCATAAAGACAAGTTTTGATAAAAGGAAATTGATACTTCAAGGTAAGATATATGACAGTTTCCACTTATGCGACTACCCCATTATACAGGTCGGAATATCCTCAAGTACGCCGAATACTGTCTCTAATTTCTGCACACGAATCTAATGCATCCGTTTTAACAGAGTAGCTTTTACTTTCCTTGACAATTTTAGAAGAAAAAAGCTTAGAAGCTTTTTCAGGAGAACACTTAGGTGATGATCTCCCCCTTCGCCCAATATAGGCTTACACAAAATTAGTAACCCTTTTAAAAGCGAAGGTACGTACAGAGGAAAACCTAATTTGTTACTTATCAAATCTAATAAAACAACGAATTGAATACAAAAATTTTCCAACATAAATGTATACCACCAAATAAGACCAAAATGATTGAAAGTCTTAGTAACCAAATACTCAAGAATTAAACGACTGCATTCACCCCCCGATCCATATTGGAGAATCAAAACCTATCATGCATGCGGTAAATAGAAAGTACCAAGTAAAAAAAGAAATCCCCAGATCATAAAAATGCCTTTGTAATTGTTTTTACACAAGAAGAATATAGTAGAAACTAATAAAATAAACACTTATTATAGTAGATATTAGAACCATAAGAAAGGAAGCATGCAAATACAAATTACCACATACGCATTTTTAATTCCGGGGAGAAATTTTAAGTTCATGTAATCCCTTACGGGAATTGAACCCGTGTCTTTGCCGTGAAAAGGCAACGTCCTGACCATTAGACGAAAGGGACTGAATAAATTTTAAAGGTATTTCAACGTGGGCCCGAATCGGATTGAACGATCGGCTTTACGCTTATCAGGCGTACACTCTACCACTGAGTTACGAGCCCAAGAGACAACTATCTTCGTTTAAGTTTATTGACTAATTAACCTTTATTACTACTTAACACGAGGTAACGCAGGAAAGGCAAGTCCTCTACCCTTTACCCAGGGATTTGATTCTTCAACAGATCCTTTTGTAAGAGTGATATAAACAACAAAAAAGAAAAACAATGATGCCAACGATGATAAAATAGATCCGAATGAAGCAATGCTGTTCCAACCCGCATATGAGTCAGGATAATCTGGTATACGACGTGGCATACCAGCAAGACCTAAAAAATGCATAGGAAAAAAAGTCAAATTAACTCCGATAAACATAAGCCAAAAGTGTATTTGTCCTAGGATTTCAGGATAAGCTAGTCCAGTCATTTTACCTATCCAAAAGTAAAATGCTGCAAACATTGTAAAGGCTGCACCCATACTTAAGACATAATGAAAGTGAGCGACAACATAGTAAGTATCATGAAGAGCAATGTCAATTCCTGAATTTGCAAGTACAACGCCAGTCAAACCACCAATCGTAAAAAGGAAAAGAAATCCAATTGAAAACAACATTGGTGTTTTTAAACGAATAGACCCACCCCATAGAGTGGCTATCCAACTAAAAATCTTTATACCTGTTGGTACTGCAATGATCATGGTAGCAGCTGTAAAGTAAGCTCTAGTATCTATATCTAACCCAACAGTAAACATGTGATGAGCCCAAACAATAAATCCTAAGATACCAATAGATAACATTGCATAAACCATGCCTAGATAGCCGAATACAGGTTTTCTGGCAAAAGTAGCTAAGACGTGACTAACTATACCAAATCCCGGTAAAATTAAAATGTAGACTTCAGGATGGCCGAAAAACCAAAATAAATGTTGATACAACACAGGATCTCCGCCCCCCGCAGGATCAAAAAAAGTTGTGTTAAAATTTCTATCGGTTAATAACATTGTAATACCTCCAGCCAAAACGGGGAGAGATAACAAAAGTAGAAAGGCAGTAATTAAAACAGACCATACAAAAAGAGGTAATCTATCCATGGTCATACCAGGGGCTCTCATATTAAATATAGTAGTGATAAAGTTTATTGCACCTAAAATAGAAGCCGCACCAGATAAGTGAAGACTAAAGATGGCTAAGTCTACTGAAGGGCCAGAATGAGCTTGAATACCACTTAATGGTGGGTAAACAGTCCACCCAGTACCTGCACCAGATTCAACTAGAGAAGACGCTAAAAGAAGTATTAGTGATGGCGGTAATAACCAAAAACTAATATTATTCATACGCGGAAAAGCCATATCAGGTGCACCAATCATTAAAGGAACAAACCAATTTCCAAACCCTCCAATTAAAACAGGCATAACCATAAAGAAAATCATTAAAAAGGCATGAGCTGTTACAATAACATTATAAAGTTGATGATTGCCTCCTAAAAACTGATTACCCGGGCTGGCTAGCTGTAATCTAATAAGAACGGACATAGCTGTACCCAATACTCCAGAAAAACCACCAAAAATTAAATATAAAGTACCAATATCTTTATGATTCGTAGAAAATAACCATCTAGAACAAAAAGCACTTAACCCTGACCTAAAAGCCGAAAAAGAAGAAAGAAGATCTGCGTTATATTTATTGTCTATACTGTAGGACATTAACTAAGTATTAAAACATAAGACCCAAACCTACTTTATATGCCAACAAATAAAAAAGATTTGGACTTATCATGAAAAAAAGAATATTCAAGCCGCACAAAACCAAAACTATTGACCCACCTTTGTTTAATGGCGCGAAAAAAAACCAATTTTTATTTTTTTCGAAGTAAAAAATCTTTATTAATCGTATATAATAAAATGCTGAAATAACGCTGGTAAAAACAGCAAAGATGGCTACGATATAAAAGGAAGAATTTACTAAGCCAAGAAATATATTAAACTTAGCAAAAAAACCGCCAAATGGGGGTATTCCTGCTAATGAAAAGATCATTAAAACCACACCTAAACCTAAAAAGGGGTTAGATCTTACCAAACCAATAGCGTCTGCAAAAGTTAGTAAAGAACTATCAGATGTTAAGTCCAAGTGTAATAAGTAAATCCATAGAAAGGCTGCAGTTAGCATATAAATTACAAGATAAAATAAGACAGCCTGGACTCCTTCAACACTGCCACTTGCAAGACCTAAACATAAAAAACCTACGTGGCCCACACTACTGAAAGCGAGAAGTCTTTTTATTTTAGTTTCACCTAAACCACATAAGCATCCAATAAACAGGCTTATAAGTCCGCAGACACAAAAAAAATCTTCCCAAAACATAGGAAATAACGACCAAAAACTGGTAAAAGACAAACGCAGTACTACAGCAAAAAATGCAACCTTAGGCACTACTGCAAAAATTAAACTAACAAGAGTAGGTGCACCCTCGTAAACGTCAGCTATCCACATATGGTAAGGTGCTGTTCCTAGTTTAAATAACAAAGCAGAAACAAGACAGATTAACCCAAAGTAAATAAAAGGTGAAGAGGTTGTTAAATTTTCCGTAAGTAACGCTAGCGAACCTAAGCTAGTTGTGCCTAAGGCAAAATAAATTAAAGAAGCTCCAAATAAAAAAAAAATGGAAGCGACTGAACCTAAGATAAAATATTTTAATCCAGCTTCAGCAGAAAAATATGAATTTTTTTTCCAACAAGCTAACACATAAAAAATAAGTGACAAAAATTCCATACTTAAATAAATAGAGAGAAGATCATACGATGAAATTAACAGGCATAGACTTAAGGCAATGCCAAGAATAAAAACAAAAAATTCATATGCTCTAAAACGAGCTGAAAACATATAGACTTCACTTACAGAAACGCAAAAAAGAAGACCTACCAAAATAATAAATTTAGCCCAAGTACTTAAATGATCAGTTATAAAAACAGCATTCCATAAAGTTTGACATTCTACAGGATTATTTGATACTAATAGTAAACTTAAAAATAAGATTACTGAAGTTAATCTAATCATACTTGGCGTAAGATAAGTATATAAAGAAGCCGCAGTAACCCCTAAGAAACTTCCGTGCAGCAAAACAACTAGGATAGTCATGGCAAGAAATATCTCAGGTAAAAAAGCTGCAGTATCATTTTGAAATATTAAAGCAAATTTCATTCGTAACACTTTATAGGATTCGAACCTACGACCCACGATTTAGAAGACCGATGCTCTATCCACTGAGCTAAAAATGCTAAAAGACAGGTACTTTACGGAAATTTTATTGAATATTTTTAATGCAAAGCTATTGCATCATTTATATAAATACAACTTAAAATTGTAAACACATAAGCTTGAATTAAAGCAACAGCTAACTCGAGACCAAAAAGAATCACTAGGACCCCTAACGGCACAATATGAGCTATTAATAACAAACCACCGCTTCCCATCATAGCCCAAGCGAAACCAGCAATTACTTTTAATAAGGTGTGTCCTGCCATCATATTAGCAAAAAGACGAACTGCTAAACTAAGTGGCTTAAAGACATATGATACTATTTCAATAGGCACCAGTAAAAAAGCTAGCACCATAGAAGTACCACCAGGAAGAAATAAACTTAACATATGAAATCCATGAGTTGAAGCACATATGATCATAACTCCAATGAATACTGTAAGTGCTAATACCATTGTTTGAATAAGATGACTAGTTATCGTAAAAGAATATGGTACAAGGCCAGATACATTAGAAATCAGAATAAAACTGAAAATAACAAATAAAAAGGGAAAATATTTTTGTCCTTTTGGGCCTACACTATCCCAGATTAAACCTGCAGTGCTTACGTATAGGCTTTCTAAAATTAACTGCCAACGTGTTGGAAAACAATTTAAATTATAGGATAAAAGGCAAAAAAATAAAAAAAGAAAGAAGGATAAACCAATACATGTAGTTATCATCGCATTAGTTATAGAGAAATCAAATAGATTCACGCCAAAACTTAATAAGGGAAGTATTTGAAACTGTTCTAGGGGACTATTAAACATATTACATTATAAATTTTAACAAGTACTTTGTCACAATTAAGCTTTTTTAACATCTTTAAAATAGATTAAATCAGTACGAATTAAACTTATGACGACAAGTTTATTACCATTTTGAAAAAAAACCGTATCAAAAAGAATTAAAAGATTTTTAAATTTATTTAACTTATTGTTTTCAACTTTTCGATTTAAATTGATTTTAAACGCTGTGTTTGTAGTTTTGTGTATACCTATACTTTTTTTACTTTTAAAACTTTCGAAAAATTTGATGAAATCAAACAATCTTAGAATATCTACATTTTTAATACGTAAGTTTAACGATTTATCTTTTTTACAACTGTTATTCGTTTCTATTAAAACTGTTCCTGCAGAATCAAAATGAAAATTATTAATTGTTTTCATAAGACAAGCTAAAAAATCTTTTTCTAAGTTATCTTTAAAATATGCTTGGTAATAATTATCCGTGAAAATTTCGATTTTTCTTTTTGACTTCATAAAAGAAAACAAAAAAAAATTATTATAAAAAGATAACAAAAAATGAAAATCAATATAACACAGAAACTTTGAGTCTAAGAATTTAATAATATTGTGATTTGTCAGTAAATTTAGGTAAGGAATTTGATGAACATTATTTAATAAACTGTTTTTAATTGACAAACAAATACGTTTTTGCAGGTATTTTTCGCAATACGTAATATTATTAAACTCTTCTACGCTTCCAAACCAGAGGCCATACTTATTATATCTTTTAAATAAAGTTGATTTATAATAGAATTTAGGCAAGTTATTTTTGCTAAATTCCTTATTTTTCATAATATTTTTTAAACTAAAAAATTGAAACCCCACCAGTAAATAGTAAGGAATAAAAATAGCCACACCACATCAACGAAATGCCAATACCATGCTGCTGCTTCAAAACCAAAGTGATGTTGACGACTAAAATGATCAAAATATAGTCTAACTGTACAAATAGCTAAAAAGATAGTCCCAATAATAACATGAAAGCCATGAAAGCCTGTTGCCATATAAAAAACTGATCCATATACGCCATCAGACATACTAAAAGGTGCACTAGAATACTCGAATCCTTGCATAGCAGTAAATGCTATAGCAAAAAGTAAAGTAATGTTTAACCCCAGCATCGCTTCTTTTTTAAAACCAGCTACAATGGCATGATGAGCCCAAGTTACACTTGCACCTGACGAGAGTAGTAATATGGTATTTACAAAAGGCAAGCCCCAAGGACTTATAGCAACAATATGTGTAGGAGGCCAAACACCGCCTATATTAAAAACAGGAGAAATAGAAGAAGTGAAAAAAGCCCAAAAAAAGGCAAAAAAAAACATCACCTCTGAAACGATAAAAAGAATCATTCCCATACGAAGACCTTGTTGAACTGCTACAGTATGTTGGCCTTCAAATAAAGCTTCACGAATAATATCTCTCCACCATGTAAACATAACATATAAAATAGTAACAACCCCCAAACAAAGCAATTCTCCCCCACCCTCATAGTTATGCATAAATAAAACTCCACCAAAAGTTAAACTTAAACCCCCCAATGCAGCCACTAAAGGCCAGGGACTTGGATCAACTAAATGGAATGGATGTCTTTGAACCATTTTAGTTTTAACTTTCATTAAAATAAATAAGAAGGAGGTAGGATTCGAACCTACGATGGAAGACCAACAGATTTACAATCTGCCACTATTAACCGCTCAGTCACTCCTTCTATCAAGATACTTAAGATTAACTTTTAAATTTAGTGCGAATTTTTTTACGACGCATTTTTTTAGGACGACATCCGTTATGGGGGTACCCTTTAGATAATTGTATTAGAGATATTTTAACTTTTTTTTTTTTTAGCCCTACTATAACACCTTTACGTCCTTTATTAATGCCAAAATCTAAATGAATACTAACTTCCCTATAGCCAAAAGTATTTATTCTATCCCCTAGCAACTCTCCTAAAAGTATGCCACGTTTAAAAAGGTTTTCTCTTTCATTAAATTCATTATTATACTCAGGAACTCTTAAAGAGCAACTTGTTTTTACTTTGTTGTCTTCAGTGCTCATTAAGGTGCAAAAAATATTTCTATTTGTGCTTTTGATATATATGTTTCCTTTTTTTTTTAAAGAGGTACCTGTATATGATGAAAACAAATACTTTTTAATAATTTTATTTGTTAGTAAAGATTTAGTTAACATTTAGTTTTGGTAATGGTCTTTTTTTTGCATTTGTGTGTGTACGTTGACCTCTTACAGGTAATCCTTTACGATGTCTTGAACCCCGATAAGTGGAAATGGAGCATAAACGGCGTATTTTATCATTTTGAAGGCGGCGAAGATCAGGACCTAAGGGTAAAAGAGTAGACTCTGCCAGATTTTCTAAAGTTTTACCCTTAGAAAAAGTGACGTGGATACCTCTGGAATCCGAACCAAATCCGGCTTTTTTGCATAAATTTTTAGATTGAGATGAGCCAAGGCCATAAATATGGGTTAATGACTGCACCAAAACTTTATCTTCTGGAATTGAGGTACCTATAATATAAGGCATAAATAAGGTTTTAATATATTTTATGAAACAAAATAAACAATTTTTTCTTAAAAAGCCTCTCAAATTATTGACAAAATATCATAAATCTTCTACTGGCCGCAACAACAAAGGTCGTATTACGGCTTGGCACAAAGGAGGAGGACACGCTAAATTATACAGAAAGATAGACCTAAAACGAAAATACACACAAGGTATAGTTGTAGGTTTAGAATATGATCCTAACCGATCTGCTTTTTTAGCTAGGATTTTTAATCCAGACACAAAAAATCACGCTTATATTATAGCTCCTTCCGAAATAAAAAGGGGAGACGTTATAAGATCAAATTCAACACGCAATGGTTTTCAAAACGGACACAGCAAAACTTTGCAATATATTATGACTGGAACACTAATACATAATTTAAGTACGTTGCCGGAACAAGACGCTAAAATTCTACGAGCACCTGGGGCATGTGGATTGATTCTTAAGAGAACCAAGAATCTAGCAAAAGTACGGTTACGATCAGGCCAATATAGATGGTTTAACATTAAGACAATTGCAACTAATGGTGTAGTTAGCAATCCAAATTTTCGTTTTAATAAACTTTATAAAGCAGGACAGTCTCGCTGGTTAGGTCGAAGACCAACAGTACGTGGAGTTGCTATGAACCCAATAGATCACCCACATGGTGGTGGTGAAGGAAAGACTTCTGGTGGCAGACCTTCCGTAACACCTTGGGGCAAACCAACAAAGGGAAAATTTACTAAACGTTTTAGAGTACAACCAAAACCTAATGTCAAGATCTAGTTGGAAAACCCCCTTTATTGACAAAAGTCTTTTAAAAAAATTAAATTCTAAACAAAAAAAAAAAGAAACCTGGTCAAGACGATCTACAATATATCCCGCAGCCGTCGGATTAAAGTTACAAATATATAACGGTAAAACCATGGTTTTACGTAAAATTAAACCTGAAATGGTGGGACACAAAATAGGCGAGTTTGTTAGAACAAGGAAAACCTTTGTACCAAAGCAAAAAAAAAATAAATAAATATGGCCCAAAAAGCTCATCCAACTATTCTACGTCCGACGTTTGACCTATACAAAGGCTCTACTTACTGGGACGAAGCAAAATTTTATTACATAACATCTACCATTAAGAGACTTATAGAGTCTTGTTGTGTTGGAACCACGCAATATTTGAATAATATAAGAATAAATAGACACTTGGAACTCATAACTATAGAAATTGACATTATTCATTTGCATTTCAGATCAAGAGGTCGTTTCGTTTCTAGACGTTATAAAGAAAACAAAAAAACAATAAAAAAACAATCCTGGACTGTTCTTGCTTGCAGGTTGCACGCTGCAATTAAACTAGTACAAAAGTTGTCTCGTACTAAAAAAATAAATCTTAAAATAAATAGATTAAAATTTTACACTAGAGCAGTTCCAAAACCCGCAAGGAGACAATTGATATATTTTAATAAAGGGTTTAATAGAGCTAAATATGACTATGCACGATATGGTATGCAACTTATTTATTTATTAGTGAACAATAAAGCCAATGCTTCAAGTCTTTCTAGATTTCTGACTCAAAACATATGTTCTAGACAAAGAAGGAAAAGACATTATCAATTTTTAGCTTTTATTAAACAGGCATTTCAAGCATTAGAACCTTATAGAAAGATAACAGGTTTAAAGATACAAATAAAAGGTAGATTTACACACAAAGCTAAAGGACGTAGCCGATCTTGGAAATATCAAATAGGATCGATGCCATTGAGTCAATTAGATAAAAAAATACAAGCCGTATATACTCAAACTCAAACAGCTTACGGAAGTGTTGGAATAAAAGTTTGGATTTGCTCTTAAAAATATTAATGTTAATATACCCTAAAAAAACCAAATATCGTAAATACTTTAAACCAAGAAAAATACCTAAAAATTCGACTAAAGAACAAAAACTAAAAGAATTAAATTATTTCGCATTAGTTGCAATGGAGTCTGGATTTTTAAATGGCAAACAAATTGAAGCTGCTAGACAAAATATTAGACGTAAAGTTAAAAGAGAGGGTAAACTTGAAATTCTTGTTTTTCCTGATATAGCTATAAGCCGCAAAGCCTCTGCTGCACGTATGGGAAAGGGAAAGGGAAAAGTTGATCATTGGATCGCTGCTTTGACAGCAGGAAAACCCGTGTTTTTATTGTACGGTGTTGACGCTGAGCAGGGCATACCTGCTTTGCGCTCCGGCGCAAATAAGCTTTCAATGAGGCTCAAAATTTATAAACTTTAATATGTTTACGCCAAGAAAAAGACATCTACGTGAAAAAAACATTTTTTTACATAAACAACAGACCTTTGCTCTTTTTAACGGGAGCAATTTAAAGACTTCTCAGATAAATAAAATTAAATTGTCTTTGGTTGGTGGTAAATTATACTCAGTCCCACTATACTTAAAACCACCTAAACTCGGTTTGGGTTGTCCTGTAATAGTTATAATTTATGACAAACTTGAAGCATTGAGAGTAAATATAACCAAAATAACCCCAATGGTTGATTGTCTTGGGATTTGTATTGATAAAAAATGGTATCCCGTAAAAATTTTTAAAGATGATAATGTAAGGAATCAAAATAAGAAAATTTTAAGCCTTTTTTTGTATAAAAAGAAAAAAATGAAATAATTTACTAATAGCGAAAGAAGGGATTCGAACCCTCATCTTTAAGCTTGGCAAGCTTACACTCTACCGGTTGAGTTACTTTAGCTTTTTTATTTTTCACTCTGCAAAAAGCAAAGTTGTAGACTATTTCCCAATACTACAACTTCAGCTTTATTTTTTGTGGTGAAATGAAATTGACATTGAAGAGAATTTAAATCTTCAAAATAAGGAAATAAAGGCACCAATTCCTCAAAAGAAAACATATCTTTTAATAAAAAACAATGTACACTTTTATGTGACGGAGTTCTTAAACCCTCAAATTGTCTTATCTGTGGTAATACATCAAACAACAATTTGAATAAAAAGTGGTACATGTTTTCCCTACGAAGAGTTATCTTAACACCAACAACCTCCAATGTATTATTGGATTTTTGTTGAGTCGGTTTCTGTTGAGTAAAGTAAGGAATTTGACCTGTGATAGTTTTTAAGGCTGCAAAAGAGGCAAGAACATAACTTTCCTCAGAACTATTACCACCCAAGCAAAGGCTAATTTTTCTTAACTTAGGTAATTTAGCTACTGTTGAAAGATTTTCACTAAGAATTAAATCTTTTTGAACTACCTTATTATAGTGTATTTTAAATAAATGCATTTTTTAAATAGTTTTTTTTGCCATTGCTGCTAGTTTAGCCCACTTTAGACCCCGTAAACGTAGAGGGAGAACCGCCGATATTCTAGTACCAAGAGGCTTTAATTGGGGTGTTATAAGGGCAACAGAATTAGAACCAAAACTTTGGCCAATACCACCTTTATTTATAAATAATCTACGTGTTTGAACTATAACACCATGGTGAACTTCAGATTTATTCATTTTTAGTCGTACCCTCCTGCCAAACCGTGGACGTAACGTCTGCACCGCTACAAGAACAATGTCTCCTATATTCGCGGAAGCTTTACCTCCTTTTTTTTTGACCTTAATACATTTTACTAGCTTTGCACCAGAATTATCTACTACTTTTAAAAGAGTTTGTGTTCTAATCATAGTTACTACTCCCAGCCGGATTCGAACCAGCACGTCAAAAGACAAAAGATTTTGAATCTGCCGTGTCTACCAATTTCACCATGGAAGCCTTTACGATTTAAGTAAAGAGGCTTGATCGATACGAATACTTCCTCTAACTCTAAAATAAACCAAAATAATAGCCAGTCCTATAGAAGATTCACATGCAGCTATAACTAAAATAAATATAGCAAAAATTTGGCCTGTCATATCACCTAAACAAGCAGAAAAAATAATAAAATTTAGACTTACTGAAAGAAGAGCAAGTTCTAAGGACATTAAAACAACAACAATGTTTGTTCTATTTAAAATAACCCCCCCCACACCGATAATAAATAATAAAGTAGATATGAAAAAAAAATGAATGAAGTCCATATTTAAAATTTAGTATTAATAAGTTTAACGACGAATTGCAAAATGAACTCTCCTTTTGTTAGATGAGGCTAATTTGCTGACACTATATCTCCGAGCGACGACAGCTCCCTTATTTTGAGATGCTTGAAGCAGTTCTTCACTCAAACTTTCCCATAAAGGTATAAAAGATTGTTGTGAACGATCCTTACTAGATTTTAGAATAGATCGAATGCCTAGACTTAAACCACGAATGGGTGATATAACTCTAGGAAGATAAATATCGAAAGAGTTATTACTTTTACGTTTTTTTGGTTTCGGTTTAACACGAACAGCTATATCTTGTCTCACCGCTATAACAGCTGAGTAAAAAATGTAAATAGATTGCCCTGGATAACTCTTATCTAAAGCTTGCAAACTATTAAATAAAACTTTTTCAGCCTTAGATTTTTTACCGTCCTTCATCAAAAGATTTATCATTTTTTTTACTAACGGGTCACTTTTTATTTTTGAGCTATAAACGTGATTTTTTTTTAACATCCCTTATCTAGTTTTTTAGTGCCATATTTAGAACGAGAAGTTTTACGACCAGGCAAACCCTCTAAATCAAGCTTGTTACGTATTAGACGGTATTTAACACCAGGTAGGTCAGGCACACGGCCTCCTCGAACTAACACTTGGGAATGCTCTTGAAGCCTGTGCACTTGCCCTGGTATATAGGCAGTCAATCTCACTTTGTTTGATAATCTTACTTTTACAACCTTACGTCGAGCTGAGTTGGGTTTTTTTGGTGCACAAACAAATACTTTTAGACAAACTCCTCTTTTTTGAGGGCAACCCTTAAGACCCACACTTTTAGGCCTTTTCAGCTTTTTGCCTTTACTCTTTTTAAACCATTGATTAATATTAGGTCTTGACATTGCCAAAGAGGGGAGTTGAACCCCTATCCCGCTAAGGACTGGAACCTAAACCCAGCGTGTATACCAATTCCACCACCTTGGCTTTTGGAGTCGAAGGACTCGAACCTCCGATCCCCGTACCAAAAACGGGCGCCTTACCAACTTGGCTAGACTCCAAACATAATTAAATTCGGTTTGGCAGGAATTGAACCTACATTGGTAGCTTCATGAGAACTATGTTTTACCAATTAAACTACAAACCGAAAGAACTAAACTATTCCACTTTTTTATAAGCCTTAATTTTTTGTTTGGCTAATTTGGCGAGCTGATTAAAATCAGCAAAAAAAAGAAAGCCAAGAAAAAGAACAAAGACAAGCTGTAAAAAACTAAATCGCATTTTAATTAATGGTTAAAGTTACAAGTAGAAACTTTATCAAAACTACAGAAAGAGAGGGACTTGAACCCCCAACCCTTGGCTTTGGAGACCAAAGTTCTACCGATTGAACTATCTTTCTTCAGTTTATTCAATACTTAATAAAAAAAACAAATATGTCCATTTATTACCTTCAAGAACTTAAATATCGTTTACTCTATGCAGTTCTCGGAACTATCTTATTTTTTCTTTCTACATACCAATATAAGCAAGCCTTAATTTATATAATTTTACCGCAGGGGTTATCTCATTTTGTAACCTCAGGAATAACTGAAGTTTTGTTAACCTATATTCAACTTTGTACTGTAATAAGTCTTACTTTCGGATTTATTACTATCATATTACAGACTTTTTTTTTTTTACGTCCGGGCTTATACCAATACGAATCCCAGTTTATCTTAAAAATCCTAATTTGTACAACATTATTCTATATTTATTTATATACAATAATATTTCCTTTACTTGTTAAATTTTTGTGGGAACTTTTTTTAACATATTCCCAAAATTTTACTCCAATACACCTTACTTTTGAACCAAGACTTAATGATTACCTAAGACACGTGCAACATTTAAATAAAACATTATGTTTTAGTTTTCCTTGTATGCTAACTTTAAGTCTATTACAAAAATATACAAAAAAGAAACTATGGATAAAATATAGAAGAATAGCTTATATGACAGCTTTTTCTTTAGCAGCTTTTATAACCCCTCCCGATGTCTTAAGTCAAATTTTTGTAGGATTTCCAATAGTGTTGTTTTACGAACTACAAATAATGTTCTGGGCACTTTATAAAGGGTACCAAAGACAGTTACTAATTTGGTAACCAATCAAGACTTATAAGAATGCCTTGAGAAACAAAAAACAAAGCTAAAGCTAAGGGTAAAAAACATTTCCATCCTAGTTTCATTAGTTGGTCGTAACGATATCTTGGAAGAATTGCACGCATAACAATAAATAAAATAACGAAAAACGATATTTTTAAGCCGAACCATATACTGTCAGGTAAGATACCTATATTGAACGGGGATAACCAACCACCTAAAAAACATATAGAGGTTAAAGCCCCCATTACTAACATATTGGCATACTCACCCAAAAAAAACAAAGCAAAACCCATCGCTGAATATTCCACATTGTAACCAGAAACCAATTCTGCTTCTGCTTCAGGTAGATCAAAAGGGTGACGATTAGTTTCAGCAAGACACCCTATAAAAAACATTATACTTACAGGCAGAAGAGGAAAGATAAGCCAAATATCTATTTGAGCAATTACAATTTCTGTTAAATTTAAAGTTCCAACACACAAACAGACGTTAATTAGGCTGATTCCCATTGAAATCTCATAAGAAACCATTTGAGCCGCTGAACGTAAAGCACCTAAAAAAGCATATTTGGAATTACTTGACCAACCCGAAATTAAAACACCATACACTCCTAAGGAAGATACTGCTAAGAAATATAAACCTCCTAATTGCGTATCCGCTATAACATTACCAAAACTGAAAGGAATAACTGCCCAACTAATTAGGCTTAAAATAAAAGTACAAAGAGGCGCTAATACAAAAAGAACAGTGTTTGCGTTTGTAGGCAACACGGTCTCCTTAACAAAAAGTTTAAGACCATCAGCTAAAGGCTGAAGCAATCCCATATAACCAATAACATTTGGACCTCTCCGCCTTTGAATGCCTGCCATAATTTTTCTTTCCGCTAAAGTAAAATAGGCTACAGCAACTAATAAAGGAAGAACTAGATCAATAATATTTAAAAAAATAGTTAAAAAAGTTAGCCACATAAGTGTTGTATTAATAAAAAATTGAATTATATATAAGCGTATTTAGATGCCCAGAGAGCTTCATCTATATTTGCTCTAAAAGGGTACATTACAGAAGTACTAACTTCCGAAGAAATAATAAAACTTAAATTTGAATAGTCTGTCTGAATCCATTTAGGAGTTGGTTGTAAGTGCAATTGCAATTTATAACGATGCGGTAACCGCCATCGTTCTAAGCGTATGTAAGACGATCTAAAGCGTTTAAAACGAGCAACAAGACGTGTTTTAATTGCAGGTCGTTGCGAAGCACAAAATTCAACATAATCTCCTTTTTGTAGGATAAAACCACAATGACCTATCTTTTTGCCATTAATTAAAACCTTATTATGTATTATAGCCTGACGGCTATAATAAATTGAATGAAAAAAACCTAGGCGATATAAGCATATATCTAACCGACCCTCTAGAGCACTTAATAAACTTTGAGAAGGATCCTTTGATCTAAAAGCAGGACGACAAAAATTCTTAAAAGATTTATGATTTAGGTCACCGTAAAAACGTCTGAGACAAAGTAAAAGCGATAAAGTATTGCGGTAACCTATGCGGTTATATTTGAATACTTGGTTCGCCCTAGAACGCGGTTTAAGATATTTATAGTCGTTACATATAGGATGTCGATATCTATTAATATTTACAAGAGGTCGATGACGTCGTTTTTGACTACGTAAAATAGCTATCATACTATCCCATTTGGGACGCAAAAAGCTTTCTTCTTTAGCCAAAAGATCACCCCAAATATTAGTTTTAGACCATAAACAAGATTTATATCTGTTCTTAAATCTCATTCTTTAAACGGCCTTTTCCTAAAAGACTATTTATAGGACTTCTTTTCTTTTTTTTTTCTTTTCCTTTCAAATAACTTGTATAAATAATACCAAAAAACCAGTCAGTTAATAAAGAAGATTCTATGTTTAAGTTAAAAGGATAAGATATTTTACTCATTGTAGGACTACCAACACCTACTAATAATAAACATTTTCTATGTGCTTCAACAAGATTTTCTTTCTCTACCCCATCTAAAAACACTAAGTCAGCGTCTTTTGATTTCGCCAAAACACCGCGTTTCCACTTTATACAATTTATGTTTGGTTCCTTAACAAAACGCTGACTTAATGGAAAAGAATTGCTTATAAAAAGAGTTTTACCCTCATTTGATATTATGTTTTTAAAAACTTCCATTGTTGCACGAATACCATATACACTCTTTTCAAGATTGTAAAAGTAATGTATGTTACGCTTACCTAAAATAAAAGGGTGCATCGTTTTAGAAATTTTAACGTACTCATTATAAGGACGTGGAACCAAATAACCAGAAGACCCAATCAAAAAAGAAAGAAGACGAGCTTGATTTTTATTTTTCATTATGTTTTTTTACCCTCCTTACAAATTATAATTTCCCCACCGTAAACAATACCAGATCCTTTATAAGAATCTGGAAATCTAAGACGTCTTATTGCTGTAGCAAAATTTTGCAAAATGCTAAAATTAGGGGACATAATGAAAAGACTTTGCTTGCTGAAAGTGACCGATACGTCTTTGGGTATATTTAGAATAACAGGATTACTGTAGCCTAAAGAAAAAATAAGTTTGTCATCTTCTTCACGTACTCTATAACCAATTCCTTTAAGAGTTAATTCTATGGTATAACCAAAAATGACGCCTTGGACCGCTTGCTTAAAAATAGAACTATAGTAGGATGTTAAGTAAGGCAAAAAAATGACCATATCACCTTTTCTATAAAGATTACTAACTGAGTTGAAGACCACGACACCCTTAGTTCCCGATATATAAACTTTGCCGTTATTACTTGAACATTTAACTCCTATAGGTAAACGATAAACAGGTACAGTCATGACGCGTATGCTAAAATTTCACCCCCTTCTCCTTTACTTATAGCTTTTTTTGATGACATCAATCCTCTTGGCGTTGATACAATTAATATACCAAAGTCATCAGATGCGCGAGAAAGATCCTTTAAAGAAAGATATAAACGATCTCTTGGTTTGGAAAGAATAACCAAACGAGTACACATCGGAAATCCATTATGATATCTAAGATAGACTTTTATAAAGCCATCATTTGTTTTTTTATAACCACTAATTAGATTTTCTTTCCACAAGATGTCTAAAATTTTGTTGCAAAAGCTTATTTCTTTAAAAGATACTTCTAAATGGTACACCATATAACTATTTCGTAATTTATTAATTATCTTTGCAAGCATTTTTGTTTAGGATCGGGCTTGAACCGACGACCTAAGGATTTTCAGTCCTTCACTCTACCAACTGAGCTACCTAAACTTTTTTCTCTTCAAGTCGGACTTGAACCAACGACTTTATGGTTAACAGCCATATGCTCTACCAACTGAGCTATTGAAGAAAGCTAAAGAGGGATTTGAACCCTCATTTTCGGGTTTGCAACCCAACGCATTAAACCCTTATACTATCTAGCCAAGGCGGGCGAGGGGATTTGAACCCCCGTCTTCCAGAGCCACAACCTGGCACTCTAACCAGCTGAGTTACACTCGCCCAGTAATTGCGACTTATCGGACTTGAACCGATACTCTTTATATAGAAACAGATTTTAAGTCTGACGTGTCTACCAATTTCACCAAAGTCGCAAAATAAGTAGCGGGGAAGGGATTTGAACCCCTGACATTTGGGATATGATTCCAACATTCTAACCACTGAATTACACCGCCGATTTAATAAACATCTCTAAATTTTTGTTTTTTTTACTACTGGAGATTTTTGTCTTACAGAGCAAATAGAATTAAGAAAGCCATCATTAAAGCAAACAAGGCAATCGCTTCAGTTAGAGCGAAGCCTAAAATTGCTATTCTGAATAACTCATCTTTCAGAGAAGGATTACGAGCAGTACCCAAAACAAGGGCACCAAATACGGTTCCAATACCCACACCTGCCCCTGCTAAACCAATAGTAGCAAGACCAGCACCCAAAAGTTTAGCAGCTTGAACTAACATCTTGAAGGGTTAATTTTTTTAAATAACGATACACTTAAATTTTGGGAGCAGAGAGTATCGAACTCCCGGCTTCGTGCTTGTAAGGCACACACTCTACCACTGAGTTATGCTCCCAACCAACTACTACAACAATAAGTTTTTTTGTAAATATTAAACAAATAACAACAAGAATATCTATAAAAATTATACGATGTTCAATTTTTGTATGCTTAAATTCTTTGGCGTTGCCAAAATAGATTTATTTTGCTATTTTAATACTTCGATACGACCCGGCTGAATTTATTTCATAGCATTGAAGGAGTCTTCTCCTGAATGTAATTCTAAATACAACAATTGTTTACAATAAGTCCGTGGTGGGTGTGACTTTGTTTTTTAGCATCGAAAAAGACGGGATTTGAACCCGCGGCCACTGGCATGACAAGCCAACACTCTAACCACTGAGTTACTTTTTCTAAAGGCAAACATCATAAATTACAATATCTTGGAGATAAAGAGATTCGAACTCTTGACTTCACGTATGCAAAACGTACACTCTACCAACTGAGTTATATCCCCCCTTTTTTTCTTTACCCAATAAAACATAAGATAAATGTGATAACATCAAGGTTAAACATCATTAAAATTTAACAGTGATACAGGCATATTGTTAGAACGTATACGTGTCATACCAAAGGATGCGTTATTTTAAACAATTGTATTAAAAAACAAATGGTATAACCATGATATGGTACGTATACATTCAGAAATATAAAAAATATTGGGCGTATTGGGAGTTGAACCCAAGACCCTCGGATTAAAAGTCCACCACTCTAACCAACTGAGCTATACGCCCCCTTTAAACATTTTAAGGTATTAGTACGGGTCAGCTGAAAACCTTACAGCTCTTACACCCCCCGCCTATCAAAGTGGTAATCTTCCACTACCCTATGAAAACTTTACTTGAGGCGAGTTTCTCGCCTAATGGTCGATTATCTCTTCTCGATGTAGCTACCCGGCGTTGCTCCTGCGGGAACAACCGGAACACAAGGGATCGAGTTTTCCCGGTCCTCTCGTACTAAGGTTTAGTCCTCGGAATTTTCAAACACCCACAGAAGATAGGGACCAAACTGTCTCACGACGTTCTAAACCCAACTCACGTACCACTTTCGTCGGCGAACAGCCGAACCCTTGGAACCTTTTCCAGCTCCAGGATGTGATGAGTCGACATCGAGGTGCCAAACGAACCCGTCGATAGGGGCTCTAGAGGATCATTAGCCTGTTATCCCCGGCGTACCTTTTATCCATTGCGCGATGGCCTGTCCACGAAGAACCACCGGATCACTATGACCAACTTACGTTCCTGCTCGAAATGTATTTCTCACAGTCAAGCAGGCTTTTGCCATTATACTCGACTTCCCTTAGAAGGAAATGAGCCTACCTTTGTATGCCTCCGTTACTCTTTAGGAGGCGACCGCCCCAGTCAAACTACCCAGCAAACACTGTCCCTTGGTTAGTAAATCAACAGATCTCTGGGTGGTATTTCACTAATGCCTTGTTACTTTCTAAAAAGAAAGAGTCAAAGGCTCCCACCTATTCTACACTTGAGTCTTTGAGTTACAATATTTGCTTATAGTAAAGGTGCACGGGGTCTTTCCGTCCAGCTGCAGGATGGTCGCATCTTCACGACCTATGTAATTTCACTGAGTCCCTGTTGGAGACAGCGGGGAAGTCGTTACACCATTCATGCGGGTCGGAACTTACCCGACAAGGAATTTCGCTACCTTAGGACCGTCATAGTTACAGCCGCCGTTTACCGGGGTTTGACCTCAACGCGTAAACGTTAAAGCTTTACCTACCGGCACCGGGCAGGTGTCAGTCCCTATACATCCTCTTGCGAGTTAGCAGAGACCTGTGTTTTTAATAAACAGTCGCCACCCCCGATTTTGTGCCAAAGATAAAAGCTTGCGCTTTATATCTTTACTCCTTATTCCGAAGTTACAGAGTCATTTTGCCGAGTTCCTTCAACAGGGTTATCTCAAGGCCTTAGTGTGCTCCACCTGTCCACCTGTGGTGGTTTAAGGTACGGTTATTAATTAGATACCTTTTTCTTGGAAAAAGTTATTTACCTTTAACATGATTTAAAAATAAACTTGATTTTTCGTCAGTAATCTTTAACAGTTTAATCTTACCCATTACTACAAGCTTTGGCTTTATAGCTTAGGGACCGTTTTAATTTAAAATGAAATTTTTTCACGACCCAGCTTTACTTAAGGTCGGAAACCTTGGACTTACGGCCACAATGCTTTGGTTTCATTGTTTTATGCTACTCATGCAAGTATTCTCACTTCCGATGTCTTCATTTTAACTTACGATAAAACTTTTACAACCTACGGAAAGTTCTGCTACCACGAGTTAGTATTAATTATACTGACTTGTCTGAGGTTTCGGTAATAGTTTTAAGCCCTCAAAATTGGCGGGACTTTTACTCTAGGTCAGTGAGCTGTTACGCTGTCTTTAAAGAATGGCTGCTTCCAAGCCTACCTCCTGACGGTCTCAGAGCAAATATCACCTTTACCACTGAAACTATTTTATGGACCTTAACCTACAGTCTGGGCTGTTTCCCTCTTGAGTATGAATCTTTGCATACACACTCTGTCTGCTCTAAATGAAAAAACCGTATTCGTAGTTTGCTAAAGTTTAGTAAGAAATAAATTCCCCCTTACTTACACAGTGCTCTACCCCAGATTATCTATTTAAAACGCTCTACTTCAATAGATTTCGCAGAAATCCAGCTATCACCGACTTTGATTGGCCTTTCACCCCTAAACTCAAGTCATCCCAGTATTTTGCCACATACACGGGTTCGGCCCTCCAAAGAGTGTTGCCACTACAATATCAGCCTGCTCAAGCTTAGATCAGCCGGTTTCGGGTACTTAACAAAGGACTTTTGGTTGCCAAAAAGACTCGATTTCTCTTAGCCTACACTTTAAATAGTTTAAGCTCGCCCGTTATTAAGATTCACTTGCCCATTATACAAAAGGTATGCCGTTGCTTTAAGAAGCTTCGACTCAAATATGGAGTTTCAGGATCTTTGCAATGTCGCAACTTCTTTTTCACCTTTCCCTCACGGTACTTGTTCACTATCGGTAAGAAAAACAACTATAGGCTTTGAGGGTGGTCCCCCAATACTCGGATAAGGTAAACTTGCCTTGTCCTACTCACACGAAAAAAAACTTATTACAGGACTAACACCTTCTATGGTAGAAATTTTATTTCTTTTCACTCGTTAAATTTGGTTTTTATACCAAATACTTAAATTTTTCGTTTTGCCCTTTATCGTTTTCGCTCACCACTACTAACGATATCTCGGTTGATTTGGTTTACAGGGTACTGAGATGTTTCACTTCCCCTTGGTACTGCAAAAGCAGCGAGCTTTGTAGCTCTGGTTTCCCATATTAGAAGGGTTGGCGTCACAGGTTTTCCTCGTGCCAACACTTTCATGATTATTCACGTCTACATTTTTCTTCCAAGGCATCCACTCCATACTATTTTGATATATTA